AAAATTGGATGACAGAAAAGATTTTTGTCCAAACATTAATTGGTCGTGTATTAGCAGACGATATATATATGGGTCTACGATGCATTGCCACTCGAAATAAAGATATTGGAATTGGACTTGTTAATCGATTCATAACCTTTCGAGCACACCCAATATATATTAGAACCCCTTTTACTTGCAGGAGTACATCTTGGATCTGTCAATTATGTTATGGCCGGAGTCCTACTCATGGTGACCTGGTCGAGTTGGGAGAAGCCGTAGGCATTATTGCGGGTCAATCAATTGGGGAACCGGGGACTCAACTAACATTAAGAACTTTTCATACCGGCGGAGTATTCACAGGCGGTACTGCCGAATATGTACGAGCTCCCTCTAATGGAAAAATAAGATTTGATGAGGATTTGGTTCATCCCACACGTACCCGTCATGGGCATCCTGCTTTTCTATGTTTTATAGACTTGTATGTAACTATTGAGAGTCGAGATATTATACATAATGTGAATATTCCAACAAAAAGTTTGATTTTAGTTCAAAATGATCAATATGTAGAATCAGAACAAGTGATTGCCGAGATTCGTGCCGGAACGTCCACTTTTCATTTTCAAGAGAGGGTTCAAAAACATATTTATTCTGAGTCAGAAGGAGAAATGCACTGGAGCACTGATGGCTATCATGCGCCCGAATATACATATAGTAATGTTCATCTATTACCAAAAACAAGTCATTTATGGATATTAGCAGGAGGTCTATGCAGATCCAAGATAGGGTCTTTTTCACTCCACAAGGATCAAGATCAATTTAATACTAATTCTTTTTCTCTCGAAGAAAGATATATCTTCGATCTCTCACTGACTCATGATCAAGTAAAACATAAATTGTTGGATACTTTTGGTAAAAAAGATAGGAAAATTCTTGACTATTCAAAACCTTATCGGACCAAGGGTCATTGGAATCTCATAGAGCCTTCTACTTATATTCGTCAAGAGAATTCCTTGGCGAAAAAGCGAAGGAATAGATTCGTGATTCCCTTACAATATGATCAAGAACAAGAAAAAAAGCTAATACCCTGTTTTGGTATTTCGATTAAAATACCTATAAATGGTATTTTACGTAGAAATAGTATTCTTGCTTATTTTGATGATCCGCGATACAGAAGAAGCAGTTCGGGAATTACTAAATATGGGATTTACGAAGTAGATTCAATTGTAAAAAAAGAGAATTTGATTGAGTATCGAGGAGCAAAAGAATTTAGTTCGAAATACCAAATGCAAACGAAAGTAGATCAATTTTTTTTCATTCCCGAGGAAGTGCATATCTTACCCGGATCTTCGCCCATAATGGTCCGGAACAATAGTATCATTGGAGTAGATACACGACTTGCTTTAAATATAAATACAAGAAGTCTAGTAGGTGGATTAGTTCGAGTGGAGAAAAAAAAAAAAAGTATGGAACTGAAAATCTTTTCTGGAGATATTCATTTTTCTGGAGAGGTGGATAAAATATCTAGGCACAGTGGCATTTTGATACCACCAGGAATGGGAAAAAAAGATTCTAAAGGATCAAAAAAATTGAAAAATTGGATCTATGTCCAACGCATTACACCTACCAAAAAAAAGTCTTTTGTTTTGGTTCGTCCCGTAGTCACATATGAAATAGCTGATGGAATAAATTTAGCAACACTTTTCTTTCAGGATCTCTTGCAGGAAAAGGATAATGTCCAACTTCGAATTGTCAATTATATACTTTATGGAAATGGCAAGTCAATTCGAGGAATTTATCACACAAGTATTCAATTAGTTCGGGCTTGCTTAGTATTGACTTGGGACCAAGAAAAAAAGAGTTCTATAGAAGAAGAGGTTCATGCTTCTTTTGTTGAAATAAGGGCAAATGATCTGCTTCGTGATTTCATCCGAATTGAGTTAGTAAAGTCCACTATTTCGTATACCGAAAAAAGGTATGATACGCCAGGTTCAGGATTGATTTCCAATAATGAATTAGATCGTATCTATAGAAATCCTTTTGATTCCAAGGCAAAGATTCAATCATTTCCCCAACATAAGGGAACTATTGGTACGTTGTTGAATCGAAATAAGGAATGCCAATCTTTCATAATTTTGTCATCATCCAATTGCTCTCGAATTGGTCCCTTCAATACTTCGAGATATAATAATGCGACAAAAGGATCGGATCCCATGACTCCAATTAGGGATTTGTTGGGTCCTTTAGGTACTATTGTGCCTAAAATAGTAAATCTTCGTTCATCTTACTATTTAAGAACTTATAATCAAGTCTTTTTAAAGAAATATTTTTTACTTGAAAATTTTCAACAGACTTTCCAAGTGCTTCAAGTACTTCCATTTCAATACTGTTTCCTAGATGAAAATAGTAGGATTTATAATCCCGATCCATGCAGTAACATCATTTGGAATTCATTCCATTTGAATTGGTGTTTTCTCCACCACGATTCTTGTGAAGAGGCATGTACAATAATTAGCCTCGGACAATTCCTTTGTGAAAATGCATGTTTATTGAAATATGGATCACGCATAAAAAAATCTGGTCAAATTTTCATTGTTCATGTTGACTCTTTAGTTATAAGATCATCTAAGCCCTATTTGGTCACTCCAGGAGCAACTGTCCATGGCCATTATGGAGAAATCTTTTCTGAAGGAGACACATTAATTACATTTATATATGAAAAATCGAGATCTGGTGACATAACGCAAGGTCTTCCAAAAGTGGAACAAATCTTAGAAGTTCGTTCAATTGATTCAATATCGATGAACCTCGAAAGAAGAGTTGAAGGTTGGGACGAACGTATCCGAAAGATTCTTGGGATCCCTTGGGGATTCTTGATTGGAGCTGAACTAACCATAGCCCAAAGTCGTATCTCTTTGGTTAATAAGATCCAAAAGGTTTATCGATCCCAAGGGGTACAGATTCATAATAGACATATAGAGATTATTGTACGTCAAGTAACATCAAGAGTTTTGGTTTCAGAAGATGGAATGTCTAATGTTTTTTTACCTGGGGAATTTATTGGATTGTTGCGAGCAGAACGAGCAGGGCGCGTTTTGGACGAAGCGATCTGTTATCGGGCAATCTTATTGGGAATAACGAAGTCATCTCTGAATACTCAAAGTTTCATATCCGAAGCGAGTTTTCAAGAAACTGCTCGAGTTTTAGCAAAAGCTGCTCTACGAGGTCGTATTGATTGGTTGAAAGGCCTGAAAGAGAACGTTGTTCTGGGGGGGATTATACCGGTTGGTACCGGATTCAACAAATTAGTACATCGTTCAAAGCAAGACAAAAACATTCATTTGAAAATTAAAAGGAAGGATCTATTCGAGTTGGAAATGAGAGATATTTTGTTATATCATAGAGAATTATTTTGTTCTTGTGCACCAAACACTTTCCATGAGACATCAGACCAATCATTTACGTAATGTAATTTACTAATTCTTAACAAGAGGTTCATTCTTTTTACTTTAACTCTCCGGTCCAATTATGGATTTCGTAATCAATGAAATAAAAAATGAAGAATGAAATTCATGGTTTGGGTCGTAGATCAATGGTCAATCCTGGTAGAAGGTTCCGTCGGAACAATTATTTATTTCATAGGGTACTGAATCTCTTTGAAAAAAAAAAAAAAGAAAAAGAGAAAGTGTGGGAAAATGGGAAGACGATATTGGAACATCAATTTGGAAGAAATGATGGAAGCAGGAGTTCATTTTGGTCATGGTACTAATAAATGGAATCCTAGAATGGCTCCTTACATCTCTGCAAAGCGTAAGGGTATTCATATTACAAATCTTACTATAACTGCTCGTTTTTTATCAGAAGCTTGCGATTTAGTTTTTGATGCAGCAAGTAGGGGAAAAAAATTCTTAATCGTTGGCACCAAAAAGAAAGTAGCGGATTTAGTAGCATCAGCAGCAATAAGGGCTCGATGTCATTATGTTAATAAAAAATGGCTTGGTGGTATGTTAACGAATTGGTATACTACAGAAACAAGACTTCAGAAGTTCAGGGACTTAAGAACAGAACAAAAGATGGGGAAATTCAATCGTCTCCCCAAAGGGGATGCAGCAATGTTGAAGAGAAAGTTATCTACCTTGCAAGCATATCTGGGTGGGATCAAATATATGACGGGATTGCCCGATATTGTAATTATCGTTGATCAGCAAGAAGAATATACGGTTCTTCGAGAATGTTCCATTTTGGGTATTCCGACAATTTGTTTAATTGATACAAATTGTGACCCAGATCTTGCAGATATTTCTATTCCGGCCAACGATGATGCTATAGCTTCGATTCGATTGATTCTTACCAAATTAGTATCTGCAATTTGTGAGGGTCGTTCCAGTTATATAAAAAAGGGTTGATTATCTTATCATTACTCTTATCATTAAGAAGAATAAAGAAGAAGATTAGTTTGTTTTTGGTGAACTCTCTTTGATTGTTACTATTTTGGTTTGCATCTTTTGGAGTTTGAACTATGTTTTGACTATCAAATAATATTGAAAATAGATGAATTGAGAAATAAATGGTTGAATTAAAATAATTACTTTTTTGAAGTTCGATTTCTGTTAGAGGACAATATGAATGTTATACCATGTTCCATTAAAACACTCAAAGGGTTATATGATATATCAGGTGTAGAAGTAGGCCAACATTTATATTGGCAAATAGGAGGTTTACAAATTCATGCCCAAGTACTTATCACTTCTTGGGTTGTAATTGCTATCTTATTAGGTTCAGTCATCATAGCTGTTCGGAATCCACAAACCATTCCGACCGACGGTCAGAATTTCTTCGAATATGTCCTTGAATTTATTCAAGACTTGAGCAAAACTCAGATTGGAGAGGAGTATGGTCCTTGGGTTCCTTTTATAGGAACGATGTTCCTATTTATTTTTGTTTCTAACTGGTCAGGCGCTCTTTTACCTTGGAAAATCATAAAGTTACCTCATGGAGAGTTAGCTGCGCCCACGAATGATATAAATACTACTGTTGCTTTAGCTTTACCCACGTCAGTGGCATATTTCTATGCGGGTCTTAGTAAAAAAGGATTGGGATATTTCGGGAAATACATTCAACCAACTCCAATACTTTTACCAATTAATATTCTAGAAGATTTCACCAAACCTTTATCTCTTAGTTTTCGACTTTTTGGGAATATATTGGCTGATGAATTAGTGGTTGTTGTTCTTGTTTCTTTAGTGCCTTCAGTAGTTCCTATACCTGTCATGTTTCTTGGATTATTTACAAGCGGTATTCAAGCTCTTATTTTTGCAACTTTGGCTGCAGCTTATATAGGTGAATCCATGGAGGGTCATCATTGACTAACTTTTGAAATAGTCTAGTCTTTTTTGAAGCTTATCCCAAATAAAGCAATGCGGGGGGTTTCATATAATCCACTGAGTTGTAGAATAAAATGCAAAAAGCTACATTTATGTATATATCAAGAAAGAAAGAAGGGTTGGGGATCTTACTACATATATGTAATGCTTATGAGTATCAATCTTTGTTTATGCTTTGAATAATGGTTCCAGAATACAATTTAATAGAATAAAAAGTGCAGGTGATTTACGTTATGGAAGAATAAAAGTATATGCTATTTACTAGTTAGATAGTAACGACCCCTATCTCTTTTTTTCTAGTCCACTGCATTTATATGGATTCCCATATTAGTCCTTTTTCTATTTTGTCTGTGATTGTGAATTGAATGAAAGAGAAAGAATAGAATAGTTTATAAACAAGGAAATGCAATTACTAAAACTATATACATATCTATTTACATAAGGTCATAAGGTAGAAAGGAAAAATGATATCTCGAAGTAGTTCTGACAATTCAGTAATATTCTGAATTCCATTTGTAACTTTTAGTTACTTCGACCTGAGAAGTAGAAAAAGAAGTAGATTAAGTACTAATTCATTGGTTGGTTGTATCATTAATCATTTCTTTTTTTGGTGCGAGGAACTTACCATGAATCCACTTATTTCTGCTGCTTCCGTTATTGCTGCTGGATTGGCTGTAGGGCTTGCTTCTATCGGACCTGGGGTTGGTCAAGGAACTGCTGCAGGCCAAGCCGTAGAAGGTATTGCGAGACAACCAGAAGCAGAGGGTAAAATACGAGGTACTTTATTGCTGAGTCTGGCTTTTATGGAAGCTTTAACTATTTATGGACTGGTCGTGGCATTAGCTCTTTTATTTGCAAATCCTTTTGTTTAATGTTTAAGTAGAATAAAAATGTAAAAAAAAAAAAAAAAAAAGAAGAATAAAAACATAACCATAACTAATAAATTTGAGAATTCTCAAATTCCATTAAGATTAAGAATAATAAGCGGAGTGATACAAAAAGAACTCTGTTCTTTTTTAGTCCTATCTATAAAGGGAGAGCATATGAAAAATATAACCGATTCTTTTGTTTCCGTGGGGCACTGGCCATCCGCTGGGAGTTTCGAGTTTAATACCGATATTTTAGCAACAAATCCAATAAATCTAAGCGTAGTGCTGGGTGTATTGATTTTTTTTGGAAAGGGAGTGTGTGCGAGTTGTGTATTTCAAGAATAGGTTGGATTTCACCGGCTGCACTTTCTTTATATTATTTTTTATAGCATAAATAGGAACAAAGGGTGCACAATCTCGACGAATTACTTCGGAATTGGATTTCATTCAGAAATCATATGTAAGAACCATAGCATTTCGTAACTAATTGGTAAATGAACTTTGATTCTCTTCTCTATCAACCAATAATGTTGAGGTCTTTTACATGGTTAAAGATAAATTGTTTGAAGTCCAGGCACAGCATAACATGGTACTCTTTCTACCGCTACGTTAGTACCAAAAAGGTTTAAAAATGATAAAAAGAAAAAAGGAAGAATTGGGAATTTATCCGATGTAGAACACTCATATGGATAAAATTCTTTGAACCATTAACTGGGAAGATGGATCCCCCTTTTTTGTCCACTGCCGAATCGACGACCTATGTATTGTATTTTTATAAAAAAGATAATTTTTTGGATGAAAAAAATATAAATATCATTCTAATAATAATGAGAATGAAGTTCATAATTCTATTCTATTAGAATCTTGATCTAATTTATCATAGCATATAAAGAAGAAAGAATTCTATTCTTTCTTCTTTAGAATCTTTTTTTTTTTTTATTTTTGTTTTTGGAAATAAGCTGTAAATAAAGAAACAACTTTGCTGACAATTTTTTATTTTTTGTCTGGTCTAAAGAGTCCTCCTAGAGATTCTGATGTTAGATCAGTTTCGATATCTTTGAATACGAACGAACAGAAAAGAGAGGATAGGCTCAAAAATATGGGAATGCCCATCAATCAAAGAAAAGAAACAATTGAGCGTGAGAGCCAAATGAATCGAAAGATTCATGTTTGGTTCGGGAAGAGATATGATAGTTGTGAAATGAATGGAAAGATAATCTACTTTCATTAAATGATTTATTAGATAAGCGAAAACAGAGGATCTTGAG